TATCCCCGTCATGTTCCTTGGATTATTTACAAGTGGTATTCAAGCTCTGATTTTTGCAACTTTAGCCGCAGCTTATATAGGTGAATCCATGGAGGGTCATCATTGAAATAGTCTTTTTTCGCTTAGCACAAAGCAATGTATGTGCGGCCAAAGATGATTTCTTTAAGGAATAGAAATATAGAAGACTCTATATACGATAGAAAGCAATAGGAACCCAAAAAATCAAAAATTACGATATTAGAGAGTTGTAAACAAAAGGAAAGAGATCTAAAAGATCTTTTTCCTTAAATTGTATTTTAGTCCACTTAATATCCTACCCTTCCCCGACGAATATTCACTTTTTATTATATTGGTCAGCCAATCTTCTTATTCAAATCAAAATTTGAATAAGATATATTTTACGACGTGTGATTAAATAATTAAATAAAAAACGGGAGAAAGGCTTCTACTTTACGGTTGATTTTATTCAACAATTGACCAAACGAAAATATTATATTTATAAATAAGAAATTGCATGAACTTAGATTAATCAAATAATAATCTTTCTATGCAACAATTAATAATTCGGACCAACCAATTTCATTTGCTATTTATATTGTATTCCGTTGTAATGTTGGAATAATGATAAACAAAACAGAAGGGAGAAAAGAATTTACAAAAAACGGGATTCCTACAAAAATGGATTGATTCTCCAATCCTAATGGTTTACGTTATGGAAGAAAGACATGTATATGTGATATTAGATATTGACTAGTTATATATGAACTAAAGATATATTTCATTTGCCCCGCTGCTGTGTGTGAGAAACCCTTTCATATCTTTTCATACCTTGTGGCTGTGAATTAGCTCAAAAAGAGCTGAAATCAAGAAAAGATGGAAAAGTTGAAATAACAGTTCGGAACCAAGAAATGGAAGAACTGAAGTTCTATAGATTCACAACAACTCTGTGGATAGAAACGAAAAAAGAGATATCGAAGTAGTTCTGATGATTCAATAATCAAAATTCTTACTTAAATTTGAAGTTCTTAGTTTGGATGAATCCTATCGATGGAATAATGAAGTCCTAATTCATTGGTTGATTGTATCATTAACTATTTCTTTTTGTTGGTACGAGGAACTTATCATGAATCCACTGATTTCTGCTGCTTCCGTTATTGCTGCTGGATTGGCTGTAGGGCTTGCTTCTATTGGACCTGGAGTTGGTCAAGGGACTGCTGCGGGTCAAGCCGTAGAGGGTATCGCGAGACAGCCTGAGGCAGAGGGAAAAATACGAGGTACTCTATTGCTTAGTTTAGCTTTTATGGAAGCTTTAACGATTTATGGATTGGTTGTAGCACTAGCACTTTTATTTGCGAATCCTTTTGTTTAATTGTTTAATCTTAGAAATAGGAAAAATACATATTTTCCTATTTTATTGCCTTGAACTTATCGTTTGCTTTTTCAAATTAGATCAAGATTTGACTCCAACAATTCTTTATTCGTTGAGAAAATAACCTATGGGAGGGGCTGATTTGCCGATGAGGAATTAGTATACCAACTCGCTTTCATCCTTCCCCTTTGTAGTCCAAAGGAAACTCTTTTTATGAGGTGTTCCAACAATGAGGGGATAGTTCATACTTTATAACTATATAACTATAACTCGAATATTTTTTTGACTCGATTTCTCAAAAAAAAAGAATAAATACAAAAGGGGACAAAGTGATAGAAAAAAAGCCCTCATCGATTTTTTAGTTTATCTATAAGGGGAGATTATATGAAAAATGTAACCGATTCTTTCGTTTCTTTGGGCCACGGGCCATTCGCCGGGAGTTTCGGATTTAATACCGACATTTTAGCAACAAATCCAATAAATCTAAGTGTAGTGATTGGTGTATTGATTTTTTTTGGAAAGGGAGTGTGTGTGAGTTGTTTATTTCAAGAATAGGCTGGATCCAATCCGCTGTACCCTTTTCCGTTATAACTAGGAAAGAAGGGTGCATGACCCCGCGAATTACTTCTTAATAAATTCTATGTAAGAACCACAGCATTTCGTGATTAATTGGAAAATCCACTTTAGATTCTCTAGCAACCAATAATGTGGGGCTGTTAAGATGGTTAAAACAAACCGTTTGAAGTCGAGACACAGCACGGTACTCTTTCTACCACTATGTTAATATAGAGATGGTGAATATTTTCTCGATATAGAACACTCGTCTTGATAAAATAATTTGAATCCTTTCTTCTAAAAAAGAGCATTTTCCTTCTTTTATCCAATGCTGAATCGGCGACCTGTGCCTTATGTAGAAGTAAGAAGCGTTTTTTGGATTTGAACTGAAGAAAAAAAACAACTTTGCTGACAATTACATATTTTGTTTATTTTGTCAGAAGAGTCCTCTAAGTATTTTGGTTTTGCATTAAATGAGTTTTTTGTTCATTTTTTTGGACTATGAAGAGGATAGGCTCATTACATTCATAAATAAGGGCTATAAGAATTTACTGAGCGTGAGAGCCAAATGAATCG